TATTTGAATTCCCAGCAATGGATACTTTGTAATCCAGTAATTATCATTCGTTCTATTAATTTCAATTAAACTCGGCCCAATCTTTTACTAAAAGGATTGAGCCGAATAAAATACACAATACAAAAATACTTCTTGTATCTATAATGAATCCGATGGATCTTTCGGATTGGTATATTTTTTCTATTTCATTTCTATTTTTTGATTTGAAATAGATATAGTATAATTAATAATTATAGCATTCTAATTGAATATCATAATATATAATAGAATGAATTAAATAGAAATAATTTATATTTAAAAATAAAAAATTAGAATATAAATATTTATATATTTGTTTTCTCGATTGTATTTTTTTTGTTTCAACATTGACAACAGTGTATCAAACAAATATAATACGATCGTGAATAAAAGGATGGATTGACTCATGTTACATAGATTTATTTTTACTTCGTCAAATAATGGATTCGTTGTATTTAGTTTGTATCAAACAAGAAGTTTTTTCATTGTAATTTAATGTAATATGCAACATTTTTTTAATATTAAAGAATTCTATCTTTTTTTTATTGCGATTGGATATACACATCCTTCTATTTTTTTTTATTAGGGTTGCTAACTCAATGGTAGAGTACTCGGCTTTTAAGTGCGACTCCATTTTTTACACATTTCTATGAACTAATTGGTTCATCCATACCATCGGTAGGGTTTGTAAGACCACGACTGATCCAGAAAGGAATGAATGGAAAAAGCAGCATGTCGTATCAATGGTGAATTCTAAAAATTTTTCTTGGACCCGGCCCAAATTTTCGTTTGAATTGTTGGCTCGGAACAAATGAATTCAGTTGGGTTTAATTAATAAAAGGATAGAGCTTAGATGCTCCAATTATAGGGAAACAAAAAGCAACGAGCTTTCATTTTTTATTTGAATGATTACCACATCTAATTATACGTTAAAAAAGGATTAGTGCTTGCTGTGGAAAAAGTTTTTCCAACGAATGGATTAAGGATTTTTCTTATGAGTCCTAATTATTAGCTATTCTCCATTATGTTATGGGGTAGCAATAAATGTGTAGAAGAAAGAGTATATTGATAAAGATATTTTTTTCCAAAATCAAAAGAGCGATTGGTCCAAAAAATAAAGGATTTCTAACTAGCTTGTTGTCCTAGAACAATTAGATGGAACAAGCGAGCGGAGATAGTCCATTAATGGGTTTTAACTTGTTTTCTAGGTATCTATTTATATTTGTTTTTTTCAATTCTAATATACTAATATATATATAGAATACCTTGTTTTGACTGTATCGCACTATGTATCATTTGATAATCCAATGAATCTCTGATCCTTTGACCAAATAGAATTTCTAAAATGAAGGAATATCAAGTATATTTAGAACGAGCTAGATCTCGCCAACAGCACTTCCTATACCCACTTATTTTTCGGGAGTATATTTATGGACTTGCTTATAGTCATAATTTTAATAGATCCATTTTTGTGGAAAATGTAGGTTCTGACAGTAAATATAGTTTACTAATTGTAAAACGTTTAATTACTCGAATGTATCAACAGAATCATTTAATCATTTCGGCTAATGATTCTAACAAAAATCCATTTTGGGGCTATAATAAGAATTTTTATTCTCAAATAATATCAGAGGGTTTTGCCATCGTCGTGGAAATTCCATTTTTCCTAGAATTAAGCTCTTCCTTAGAGGAGGCAGAAATCATAAAATCTTATAAAAATTTGAGATCAATTCATTCCATTTTTCCCTTTTTGGAGGATAAATTTACATATTTAAATTATGTGTCAGATATACGAATACCATATCCTATCCATCTGGAAATCTTAGTTCAAATCCTTCGATACTGGGTGAAAGATGCCCCCTTTTTTCATTTATTACGATTGTTTCTTTATAATTTTAGTAATTGGAATAGTTTTATTACTACCAAAAACTCGATTTCTACTTTTTCAAAAAGTAATCCGCGATTATTCTTGTTCCTCTATCATTTTTATGTATGTGAATATGAATCTATCTTCCTTTTTCTACGTAATAAATCCTCTCATTTACGATTAAAATCTTTTAGCGTTTTTTTTGAACGAATTTTTTTTTATGCAAAAAGAGAACATCTTGTAGAAGTTTTTGCTAAGGATTTTTCGTATACTTTAACATTCTTCAAGGATCCTCTCATTCATTATGTTAGATATCAAGGAAAATGCATTCTGGCTTCAAAGAATTCGCCTTTTTTGATGAATAAATGGAAACATTATTTTATTCATTTATGGCAAGGTTTTTTTTATGTTTGGTCTCAACCAAGAACGATCAATATAAACCAATTATCCGAACATTCATTTCAACTTTTAGGCTATTTTTTAAATGTGCGGGTAAATCGTTCAGTGGTACGGAGTCAAATGCTGCAAAATACATTTTTAATCGAAATTTTTAGCAAAAAACTTGATATAATAGTTCCAATTATTCCTCTGATTAGATCATTGGCTAAAGCGAAA